CTATAGAAGAGTCATTTATCGGAACAATACTCTTACCGATCTATTAGCAACAAGTAGATCTACACCAGGGGAATTAGTAATATGTCAGGAGAAATTGGTACAAGAGGCCGTGGATACACTTTTTGATAATGGGATCCGCGGACAACCCATGAGAGATGGTCATAATAAAGTTTACAAGTCATTTTCCGATGTAATTGAAGGTAAAGAAGGAAGATTTCGTGAGACTCTACTTGGTAAACGGGTCGATTATTCGGGGCGTTCCGTCATTGTCGTGGGTCCTTTGCTTTCATTACATCAATGTGGATTACCTCGAGAAATAGCAATAGAGCTCTTCCAAACATTTGTAATTCGTGGTCTAATCAGACAGGATGTTGCTTCTAACACAGGGATTGCTAAAAGCAAAATTCGGGAAAAAGAACCTATTGTATGGGAAATCCTTCAAGAAGTGATGCAGGGGCATCCTGTATTGTTGAATAGAGCGCCTACCCTGCATAGATTAGGTATACAGGCGTTCCAACCCATTTTAGTGGAGGGGCGTGCTATTTGTTTACACCCATTAGTTTGTAAGGGCTTTAACGCAGACTTTGATGGGGATCAAATGGCTGTTCACGTACCTTTATCTTTTGAAGCTCAAGCAGAAGCTCGTTTACTTATGTTTTCTCATATGAATCTCTTGTCTCCAGCTATTGGGGATCCCGTTTCCGTACCAACTCAAGATATGCTTATTGGACTCTATGTATTAACGATCGGGAATCCCCGAGGTATTTGTGCAAATAGGTATAATCAATATAATTCTAATTGCAGAAACTATAAAAAGGAAACAGTTTACAAGAATGACTTTAAGTATACAAAAGAACCGTATTTTTCTAGTTCTTATGATGCACTTGGAGCTTATCGGCAGAAACGAATCCATTTAGATAGTCCTTTGTGGCTCCGGTGGAGACTAGACCAACGCGTCGTTGGCTCAAGAGAAGTTCCCATCGAAGTTCAATATGAATCTTTTGGTAATTATAATGAGATTTATAAGCACTATCGAATAATAGGAAGTGTAAAAAGAGAAATTCGTTGTATATACATTCGAACTACTGTCGGTCATCTTTCTTTTTATCGAGAAATAGAAGAAGCCATACAGGGGTTTTGGCGAGCCTACTCATAGGCTATCTAACTCATGCTCTATATAAAAACTAAGAAATTCTATCAGTGATGCCCATACTCGTGGGAATTCGGGTCTCTCCAATTTCACCGGTATCATAATTTCTGAATTTCTGTGTGAATTAAAATTTAGGAAAGGAAGTTTTCGAATCACTGACCCAGGCCCATTGTGGAATCTTACTCAGCAGAATACGGAGGTCCTTATGGCAGAACGGACCGATCTGGTCTTTCACAATAAGGTGATAGATGGAACTGCTATGAAACGACTTATTAGCAGATTAATAGATCATTTCGGAATGGCATATACATCACATATCCTGGATCAAGTGAAGGCTTTGGGTTTCCAGCGAGCCACTGCTACATCTATTTCATTAGGAATTGATGATCTTTTAACAATACCTTCTAAAGGATGGTTAGTTCAAGACGCTGAACAGCAAAGTTTTCTTTTAGAGAAAAACCATCATTATGGGAATGTACATGTGGTAGAAAAATTACGTCAATCCATTGAGATATGGTATGCTACAAGTGAATATTTGAGACAAGAAATGAATCCTAATTTTCGGATGACTGATCCCTCTAATCCAGTCCATCTAATGTCCTTTTCGGGGGCTAGAGGAAATGCATCTCAAGTACACCAATTAGTAGGTATGAGAGGATTAATGTCGGATCCTCAAGGACAAATGATTGATTTACCCATTCAAAGCAATTTACGGGAAGGGCTTTCTTTGACAGAATATATAATTTCTTGCTACGGAGCTCGCAAAGGAGTTGTAGATACTGCTGTACGAACATCAGATGCTGGATATCTCACGCGTAGACTTGTTGAAGTAGTTCAACACATTCTTGTACGTAGAACGGATTGTGGTACTATCCGAGGTATTTCCGTGAGTTCTCGAAATGGGATGACGGAAAAGATTTTTGTCCAAACACTAATTGGTCGTGTATTAGCAGACGATATATATATTGGTCTACGATGCATTGCCACTCGAAATAAAGATATTGGAATTGGACTTGTTAATCGATTCATAACCTTTCGAGCAAACCCAATATATATTCGAACCCCTTTTACTTGCAGGAGTACATCTTGGATCTGTCAATTATGTTATGGTCGGAGTCCCACTCATGGTGACCTGGTCGAGTTGGGAGAAGCCGTAGGCATTATTGCGGGTCAATCAATTGGGGAACCGGGGACTCAACTAACATTAAGAACTTTTCATACCGGCGGAGTATTCACGGGTGGTACTGCCGAACATGTACGAGCTCCCTCTAATGGAAAAATAAAATTTGATGAGGATTTGGTTCATCCCACACGTACCCGTCATGGGCATCCTGCTTTTCTATGTTTTATAGACTTGTATGTAACTATTGAGAGTCGAGATATTCTACATAATGTGAATATTCCAACAAAAAGTTTGATTTTAGTTCAAAATGATCAATATGTAGAATCAGAACAAGTGATTGCCGAGATTCGTACCGGAACGTCCACTTTTCATTTTAAAGAGAGAGTTCAAAAACATATTTATTCTGAGTCAGAAGGAGAAATGCATTGGAGTACTGATGGCTATCATGCGACCGAATATCCATATAGTAATGTTCATTTATTACCAAAAACAAGTCATTTATGGATATTAGCAGGAGGTCTATGCAGATCCAATATAGTGTCTTTTTCACTCCACAAAGATCAAGATCAAATGAATGCTAATTCTTTTTCTCTCGAAGAAAGATATATCTTTGATCTCTCACTAACTAATGATCAAGTAAGACATAAATTGTTGGATACTTTTGGTAAAAAATATAGGGAAATTTTTGACTATTCAAAACCTTATCGAATCATGTCCAAGGGTCATTGGAATCTTATAGAGCCTTCTACTTATATTCGTCAAGAGAATTCCTTGGCGAAAAAGCGAAGAAATAGATTCGTGATTCCCTTACAATATGATCAAGAACAAGAAAAGAAACTAATACCCTGTTTTGGTATTTCGATTAAAATACCTATAAATGGTATTTTACGTAGAAATAGTATTCTTGCTTATTTTGATGATCCGCGATACAGAAGAAGCAGTTCGGGAATTACTAAATATGGGATTGTCGAAGTAGATTCAATCGTAAAAAAAGAGGATTTGATTGAGTATCGAGGAGCAAAAGAATTTAGTCCGAAATACCAAATGCAAATGAAAGTAGATCGATTTTTTTTCATTCCCGAGGAAGTGCATATTTTACCCGGATCTTCGCCCATAATGGTCCGGAACAATAGTATCATTGGAGTAGATACACGACTTGCTTTAAATATAAATACAAGAAGTCGAGTAGGTGGATTAGTTCGAGTGGAGAGAAAAAAAAAAAGTATGGAACTGAAAATATTTTCTGGAGATATTCATTTTTCTGGAGAGGTGGATAAAATATCTAGGCACAGTGGCATTTTGATACCACCAGGAATGGAAAAAAAAAATTCTAAAGGATCAAAAAAATTGAAAAATTGGATCTATGTCCAACGGATTACACCTACCAAAAAAAAGTATTTTGTTTTGGTTCGGCCCGTAGTCACATATGAAATAGCTGATGGGATAAATTTAGCAACACTTTTCTCTCAGGATCTCTTGCAGGAAAAGGATAATGTCCAACTTCGAATTGTCAATTATATACTTTATGGAAATGGCAAGTCAATTCGAGGAATTTCTCACACAAGTATTCAATTAGTTCGGACTTGCTTAGTATTGACTTGGGACCAAGAAAAAAAGAGTTCTATAGAAGAAGAGGTTCATGCTTCTTTTGTTGAAATAAGGGCAAATGATCTGCTTCGTGATTTCATCCGAATTGAGTTAGTAAAGTCCACTATTTCGTATACCGAAAAAAGGTATGATACGGCAGGTTCAGGATTTATTTCCAATAATGAATTAGATCGTACCCATAGAAATCCTTTTGATTCCAAAGCGAAGATTCAATCATTTCCCCAACATAAGGGAACTCTTGGTACGTTGTTGAATCGAAATAAGGAATGCCAATCTTTCATAATTTTGTCATCATCCAATTGTTCTCGAATTGGCCCCTTCAATACTTTGAGATATAATAATGCGACAAAAGAATCGGATCCCATGACTCCAATTAGGGATTTGTTGGGTCCTTTAGGTACTATTGTGCCTAAAATAGTAAAATTTTGTTCATCTTACTATTTAAGAACTTATAATCAAGTCTTTTTAAAGAAATATTTTTTATTTGAAAATTTTCAACAGACTTTCCAAGTGCTTCAAGTACTTCTATTTCAATACTGTTTCCTAGATGAAAATAGTAGGATTTATAATCCCGATCCATGCAGTAACATCATTTGGAATTCATTCCATTCGAATTGGTGTTTTCTCCATCACGATTCTTGTGAAGAGGCATGGACAATAATTAGCCTTGGACAATTCCTTTGTGAAAATGTATGTCTATTGAAATATGGATCACGCATAAAAAAATCTGGTCAAATTTTCATTGTTCATGTTGACTCTTTAGTTATAAGATCAGCTAAGCCCTATTTGGTCACTCCAGGAGCAACAGTACATGGCCATTATGGGGAAACCTTTTCTGAAGGAAATACATTAATTACATTTATATATGAAAAATCGAGATCTGGTGACATAACGCAAGGTCTTCCAAAAGTGGAACAAATCTTAGAAGTTCGTTCGATTGATTCAATATCGATGAACCTCGAAAGAAGAGTTGAAGGTTGGGACGAACGTATCCGAAGGATTCTTGGGATCCCCTGGGGATTCTTGATTGGAGCTGAACTAACCATAGCCCAAAGTCGTATCTCTTTGGTTAATAAGATCCAAAAGGTTTATCGATCCCAGGGGGTACAGATCCATAATAGACATATAGAGATTATTGTACGTCAAGTAACATCAAGAGTTTTGGTTTCAGAAGATGGAATGTCTAATGTTTTTTTACCTGGGGAATTCATTGGATTGTTGCGAGCAGAGCGAGCAGGGCGCGTTTTGGACGAAGCGATCTTTTATCGGGCAATCTTATTGGGAATAACGAAGTCATCTCTGAATACTCAAAGTTTCATATCCGAAGCGAGTTTTCAAGAAACTGCTCGAGTTTTAGCAAAAGCTGCTCTACGAGGTCGTATTGATTGGTTGAAAGGCCTGAAAGAGAACGTTGTTTTGGGGGGGATTATACCAGTTGGTACCGGATTCAAAAAATTAGTACATCGTTCAAAGCAAGACAAAAACATTCATTTGAAAATCAAAAGGAAGAATCTATTCGAGTTGGAAATGAGAGATATTTTGTTACACCATAGAGAATTATTTTGTTTTTATTCCCCAAACACTTTCTATGAGACATCAGACCAATCATTTACGTAATGTAATTTTGTAATTTACTAATTCTTAACAAGAGGTTCATTCTTTTTACTTTAACTCTCTGGTCCAATTATGGATTTCGTAATCAATGAAATCAAAAATAAAGAATGAAATTCATGGTTTGGGTCGTAGATCAAAGGTCAATCCTGGTAGAAGGTTCCGTTGGAACAATTATTTATTTCACAAGGTAATGAATCTCTTTTCTTTGAAAAAAAAAGAAAAAGTGTGGGAAAATGGGAAGACGATATTGGAACATCAATTTGGAAGAAATGATGGAAGCAGGAGTTCATTTTGGTCATGGTACTAATAAATGGAATCCTAGAATGGCTCCTTACATCTCTGCAAAGCGTAAAGGTATTCATATTACAAATCTTACTATAACTGCTCGTTTTTTATCAGAAGCCTGCGATTTAGTTTTTGATGCAGCAAGTAGGGGAAAAAAATTCTTAATCGTTGGCACCAAAAAGAAAGCAGCGGATTTAGTAGCATCAGCAGCAATAAGGGCTCGATGTCATTATGTTAATAAAAAATGGCTTGGTGGTATGTTAACGAATTGGTCTACTACAGAAACAAGACTTCAGAAATTCAGGGACTTAAGAGCAGAACAAAAGATGGGGAAACTCAATCGTCTTCCCAAAGGAGATGCAGCAATGTTGAAGAGAAAGTTATCTACCTTGCAAACATATCTGGGTGGGATCAAATATATGACGGGATTGCCCGATATTGTAATTATCGTTGATCAGCAAGAAGAATATACGGTTCTTCAAGAATGTGTTATTTTGGGTATTCCGACGATTTGTTTAATCGATACAAATTGTGACCCAGATCTTGCAGATATTTCTATTCCGGCCAACGATGATGCTATAGCTTCGATTCGATTGATTCTTACCAAATTAGTATCTGCAATTTGTGAGGGCCGTTCTAGTTATATAAAAAATGGTTGAATATCTTATCATTACTCTTATTATTAAGAAGAAGAAAGAAGAAGATTAGTTTGTTTTTGGTGAACTCTCTTTGATTGTTACTATTTTGGTTTGCATCTTTTGGAGTTTGAATTATGTTTTGAATATTAAAGAATATTTAAAAGATAAAATGATTGGTATTTTTTTATGTGATTTCTCGGTATCCGAAATATATGATTCATAACTTAAATTCATGAATGAACATAGATGAATTGAGAAAGAGATGGTTGAATCAAAATAATTCCTTTTTTGAAGTTCGATTTCTGTTAGAGGACAATATGAATTTTATACCATGTTCCATTAAAACACTCAAAGGATTATACGATATATCAGGTGTAGAAGTAGGCCAACATTTCTATTGGCAAATAGGAGGTTTACAAATTCATGCCCAAGTACTTATCACTTCTTGGGTTGTAATTGCTATCTTATTAGGTTCAGTCATCATAGCTGTTCGAAATCCACAAACCATTCCGACCGACGGTCAGAATTTCTTCGAATATGTCCTTGAATTTATTCAAGACTTGAGCAAAACTCAGATTGGAGAGGAGTATAGTCCTTGGGTTCCTTTTATAGGAACGATGTTCCTATTTATTTTTGTTTCTAACTGGTCAGGTGCTCTTTTACCTTGGAAAATCATAAAGTTACCTCATGGGGAGTTAGCTGCGCCCACGAATGATATAAATACTACTGTTGCTTTAGCTTTACCCACGTCAGTGGCATATTTCTATGCGGGTCTTAGCAAAAAAGGATTGGGATATTTTGGGAAATACATTCAACCAACTCCAATACTTTTACCAATTAATATTCTAGAAGATTTCACAAAACCTTTATCTCTTAGTTTTCGACTTTTCGGGAATATATTGGCTGATGAATTAGTGGTTGTTGTTCTTGTTTCTTTAGTACCTTCAGTAGTTCCTATACCTGTCATGTTTCTTGGATTATTTACAAGCGGTATTCAAGCTCTTATTTTTGCAACTTTGGCTGCGGCTTATATAGGTGAATCCATGGAGGGTCATCATTGACTAACTTTCGAAATAGTCTCTTATCCCAATTCAAGGGGGGTTCAATATAACCCACTAGGTTATAGAATAAAATGCAAATAGCTACATGTATGTATATATGAAGAAAGATAGATGAAATTTGGAAGAGAAAGAAGGGTTGGGGCTCCTACTACATATATGTATATGTAATGCCTATGAGTATAAATCCTTGTGTATGTTTCGAAGAATGGTTCCAGAATACGATTTAATAGAATAAAAAGTGCAGGTGATTTACGTTATGGAAGAATAAAAGTATATGTTATTTACTAGTTAGATAGTAATTACCCCTATCTCTTTTTTTTTCTAGTCCACTGCATTTAGATGAATTTCCATATCAGTCCTTTTTCTATTTTGTCTGTGATTGTGAATTGAATGAAAAATGAAAGAGAAAGAATAGAATAGTTTCTAAACAAGGAAACGCAATGACTAAAACCGTATACATATTACATAAGGTAGAAAGAAAAAACGGTATATCGAAGTAGTTCTGACAATTCAGTAATATTCTGAATTCCATTTGGAGCTTTTATCTACTTCGACCCGATAGATTTTGGTGATAAAGATCAAAAAATAAAAAATAAGTAGATTAAGTACTAATTCATTGAAGTACTAATTCATAGGTTGGTTGTATCATTAACCATTTCTTTTTTTGGTGCGAGGAACTTACCATGAATCCACTTATTTCTGCTGCTTCCGTTATTGCTGCTGGATTGGCTGTAGGGCTTGCTTCTATCGGACCTGGGGTCGGTCAAGGTACTGCTGCGGGCCAAGCCGTAGAAGGTATTGCGAGACAACCAGAAGCAGAGGGTAAAATACGAGGTACTTTATTGCTTAGTCTGGCTTTTATGGAAGCTTTAACAATTTATGGACTGGTCGTGGCATTAGCTCTTTTATTTGCAAATCCTTTTGTTTAATGTTTAATTTCATCGTAGAATAAAAATGTAAAAAAAAAAGAAGAATAAAAACATAACCATAACTAATAAATTTGAGAATTCTCAAATTCCATTAAGAATAATAAGCGGAGTGATACAAAAAGAACTCTGTTCTTTGTTAGTCCTATCTATAAGGGGAGAGCTTATGAAAAATATAACCGATTCTTTTGTTTCCGTGGAGCACTGGCCATCCGCTGGGAGTTTCGAGTTTAATACCGATATTTTAGCAACAAATCCAATAAATCTAAGCGTAGTGCTGGGTGTATTGATTTTTTTTGGAAAGGGAGTGTGTGCGAGTTGTGTATTTCAAGAATAGGTTGGATTTCACCGGCTGCACTTTCTTTATTCTTTTTTATAGCAGAAATAGGAACAAAGGGTGCACAATCTCGACGAATTACTTCGGAATTGGATTTCATTCAGAGATCATATGTAAGAACCATAGCATTTCGTGACTAATTGATAAATGAACTTTGATTCTCTTCTCTATCAACCAACAATGTTGAGGTCTTTTACATGGTTAAAGATAAATTGTTTGAAGTCCAGGCACAGCATAGTATGGTACTCTTTCTACCGCTACGTTAGTAACAAAAAGGTTTAAAGATGATAAAAAAGGAATAATTGGGAATTTATCCGATGTAGAACACTCATATGGATAAAATTATTTGAACCATTATGGGTATCTCCCTCCCTTTTTTTTATCCACTGCCGAATCGACGACCTATGTATTCTATTTGTATAAAAAAGAGAATTTTTTGGATAAAAAAATTGAAATCTCATTCTAATAATAATGATAATGAAGTAATGAAATTCAAAATTCTATTAAATTAGATATTATCTATATAGAATTTTGATCTAATTTATCATAGCATATAAAGAAGAAAGAATAGAATTCTTTTTTCTTTAAAATCTTTTTTTTTCTTTTTGGAAATAAGTTGTAAATAAAAAACAAATAAAGAAACAACTTTGCTGACAATTTTTTATTTTTTGTCTGGTCTGAAGAGTCCTCCTAAGATTCTGATGTTAGATCAGTTTCGATATACGAACAGAAAAGAGAGGATAGGCTCATTCCGTTCAAAGATATGGGGAATGCCCATCAATCAAAGAAAAGATAAAAGAAACAATTGAGCGTGAGAGCCAAATGAATCGAAAGATTCATGTTTGGTTCGGGAAGAGATATGATAGTTGTGAAATGAATGGAAAGATAATCTACTTTCATTAAATGATTTATTAGATAAGCGAAAACAGAGGATCTTGAGTACTATTCGAAATTCAGAAGAATTACGTAAAAGAGCCATTGAACAGCTCGAAAGAGCTCGGGTTAGATTACGGAAAGTGGAAATCGAAGCAGATGAGTATCGAACGAATGGATACTCCGAGATAGAACGAGAAAAAGTAAATTTGATTAATGCTACTTCCAATAGTTTGGAACGATTAGAAAATTACAAAAATGAAACTCTTTTTTTTGAAAAACAAAGAACAATTAATCAGGTCCGACAACAAGTTTTGCAACAAGCCTTACAAAAAGCTCTAGGAACTTTGAATAGTTGTTTGAATAGCGAATTACATTTTCGTAC